TGCGATGGTCCGGGACGAGGTGGTACTTGTGATATTTCGGCTTGGGACGCCTTTTATTTGGCGGTTTTTTGGATGTTAAATACCATTGGATGGGTGACTTTTTATTGGCATTGGAAGCACATCACATTATGGCAGGGCAACGTTTCGCAGTTTAATGAGTCTTCCACTTATTTGATGGGATGGTTAAGAGATTATCTATGGTTAAACTCTTCACAACTTATCAACGGATATAACCCCTTCGGTATGAATAGTTTATCGGTCTGGGCGTGGATGTTCTTATTTGGACATCTTGTTTGGGCTACTGGATTTATGTTCTTAATATCCTGGCGTGGATATTGGCAGGAATTGATTGAAACTTTAGCCTGGGCTCATGAACGAACACCTTTGGCTAATTTGATTCGATGGAGAGATAAACCGGTGGCTCTTTCTATTGTTCAAGCAAGATTGGTCGGGTTAGCCCACTTTTCTGTAGGTTATATATTCACTTATGCGGCTTTCTTGATTGCTTCTACATCCGGCAAATTTGGTTAATTCTTTATTTTATGTGTTGTAGCCTCGATAATATCATTTCTGTTGATTAATGATTAAGAAGGAGCTCACCTTCTTTTCTTATATTTCTACACCTAGGATCCGACTTCTATTTTATCATTGAAACTAACAGGAATTGAACCGTTATGGCAAGAAAAAGTTTGATTCAGAGGGAGAAGAAGAGGAAAAAATTGGAACAAAAATATCATTTGATTCGCGGATCCTCAAAAAAAGAAATAAGCAAAGTTCGATCTTTGAGTGAGAAATGGGAAATTCATGGAAAGTTACAAGCCCCACCACGTAATAGTGCACCTACACGCCTGCATCGACGTTGTTTTTCAACCGGAAGACCGAGAGCTAACTATCGAGATTTTGGGCTAGCCGGGCACATACTTCGTGAAATGGTTCATGCATGTTTTTTACCCGGAGCAACAAGATCGAGTTGGTAAGGATTAAAAAATCCTTTAATTTTTTTATATGATCGTCGATCATAGAGGACCCCTTTACCATTCTGTATAAATGGGATATGATATTCTATTTTGTACAGATATGGTCAAGGGGCCCCTTTCAATCCTTTTTTGTCCAATAGTTCCTACTTCAACGCGGGGTAGAGCAGTTTGGTAGCTTGCAAGGCTCATAACCTTGAGGTCACGGGTTCAAATCCCGTCTCCGCAACTTTTTTTTGACAAAAAAAAGTTTTATTCTGTTAACTAGTAATTAATTAGCTTTTTTCTTTTGGGGTGGGAAGAAACGAAAGGCGGGGGGAGAACCGACATACTATCGTGATCAACTATACTTTACTTTATCCTATTAAAGTAAATAGATTAACCCCATTATACTGGGCGGATAGCGGGAATCGAACCCGCATCTTCTCCGTGGCAAAGAGAAATTTTACCATTCGACTATATCCGCACCTTTTTTCGCAATGTATGTATCCTATTTGTGCAGAACTAAGTCAAATACGATACATTTTTTTTTTTTTTTATTTATATACATATTTAGACATATTTAGTAATAATATGTATATATTATATACAACTTTAGTACATATTTCTATTAAATTATTAGACAGTATATAATAAGGTCTAATAATTTAATAGAAATAAAATTATATATACATAATTATATATTTTAATATATTTTATTTTCAAAATTTTACAAAACAAAGACACAAATACAATAAGTTTGACCCCCAGTAATTTTTATAATTTTTTTCTTATTTGCATTTTTGGAATTTATAACTTAATATTGAATTTTAAGGTGTCTTATAATTTGAAATAATTCGGGGGGAGGGGTTATTTTTGCATCTAGAACAAATAGGTTCACGAGATAAGAGAATTAAGGATACCTATCAGAAAGACTAATCCAATCCATAATGATGTACCGGAAAATACAACATTTTTATTCCCCGACCAACCGTCGGGAGAAGCAAATACAACGGGTACACTAATCAGTAAGATTGATGAAGTAACAATTAATGCAAAAACAGCCAATTGGAAAGCAATAGTCATGTTTCTAATCCTCCAATCTACCAATAAAAGAATTATATACCATTTGATCTCTTTATCAGCCAAAAAATTGTAAAAAAAAAAATGCATGGCGGCTGGATTTTACCACGAATCACAGTTTTGTCACTTTCTTTACACTTTACTTTACAAGGGAGAACACTAGATCATGCATCTCTATATACAGATAGAAGATTCCTAATATATACTAATATATATCGATATATATATGTTTATATCGATAGTAATGGTATCAACAAGATCGCTATGTTCCATTCGGTGGAAAAAAAAAAGAAAATAGAAATTTTCTTTCGGAGAGATGGCCGAGTGGTTGATAGCTCCGGTCTTGAAAACCGGTATAGTTCGAAACAAAGAACTATCGAGGGTTCGAATCCCTCTCTCTCCTTTTTCTTGGTGAATAGGTTTCTTTAAGGGAGTGGCTCGGCTAAGTTGCATAGCCGAACCAG